AGTAATGTGCCTGAATAAAGGATTATCGTGATAGGATAAATAATGTAATTTTATTACCCTTACTACATTTAACAGATTCAAACTATTCCCAAAAATATCAAAAATTTTTGTGCGTCATACACCAAAATGTATTACTTTAGAAAAGTAAGCTAATTAAGCTAATGGGTTCATACCCCATGAATGGAGAAAGATTCTCCCTTCTCTAATATTTAATAATTCAAACTCAACTAAAATCCTATTTATAATAATTCTAATTAGAGGTTTATTAATTACTGCTTCATCCAGCTCTTGAGTTGGGGCCTGAATAGGTCTAGAAATTAATTTATTATCATTTATTCCCCTAATATCTGATAGTAATAATATTTTTACAACAGAGGCTGCCCTAAAATATTTTCTAATTCAAGCTTTAGCTTCCTCTTCCCTTCTCTTCATTATTCTTTCAAAATCCATTCTTGAAAGAATATTTTCTTTTATCCACTCTTCAATAACTAGAATCATTATTGCTGCTCCTCTTTTAATAAAAATAGGAGCTGCTCCCCTGCATTGGTGATTCCCAGGAGTTATAGAGGGATTAAGATGAATAAATTGTTTCATTCTAATAACTATTCAAAAAATTGCTCCTCTAATTCTTATTTCATATTCAATTAATTTCAATCAATTCATAACTTCTATTGTTATTATATCCATTCTAATTGGTACCATTGGAGGGTATAATCAAATTTCTCTCCGAAAAATTTTAACGTATTCTTCAATTAATCATATAGGATGAATATTAACTGCTATAATATTAAGTGAAAATCTATGATTTTTATACTTTTTAATCTATACCTTATTAACATTATCAGTAATTTCTATTATTGCACCCACTCAAATATCATTTGTAAATCAAACCTACTCTATCAATGTTGACAGTAAAATTATCAAATTAATAATATATTCAGCTCTTCTCTCCCTTGGAGGACTCCCCCCCTTCCTTGGATTTCTACCAAAATGAATTATTATTCAACAAATAATCATCAATTGGTCGACAACAATTATTATTATTATAGTAGTAATATCCCTTACAACCTTGTACTATTATCTACGAATTACCTATTCCTCCATAATTATATTAAGCTCAGAAATTAATTGAACATCAACTTTGATTGAAATTAATAGGTTAAATATAGTTTTAGCCCTTTTAATGACATTACTTTCAACAACAGGATTAACTATTTCTCCTATATTCTTTAACATATTTTAAAGACTTTAAGTTAAATAAACTGTTATCCTTCAAAGCTAAAAATAAAGAGGCTTATATCTTTAAGTCTTAGTAGCTTTTACTACTCCTATAGAATTGCATTCTATTATCATCTTATGAATACAAAACTAAATTTTCTCATTACATATTACTCATCAAATAGTAGGAGGGTAATAAACTATACCCCTAAAAAGATTTACAATCTTTCACCTAATTTTCTCGATCACCCTACTAAAAATTGAAACGGTGATTATTCTCAACTAATCATAAAGACATCGGAACCTTATATTTCATCTTCGGAGCATGAGCAGGCATACTTGGTACTTCTTTAAGTATATTAATTCGAGCTGAATTAAATCAACCTGGATCTCTAATTGGAGATGATCAAATCTATAATGTTATTGTTACTGCTCATGCCTTCATTATAATTTTCTTCATAGTAATACCAATTTTAATTGGTGGATTTGGTAATTGACTTGTTCCACTAATATTAGGAGCTCCTGATATAGCTTTCCCCCGAATAAATAATATAAGATTCTGATTACTACCTCCATCTCTTACCCTTCTTCTTGCGAGTAGAATAGTTGAAAGAGGAGCCGGAACAGGATGAACAGTATATCCTCCACTTGCAAGTAGAATTGCTCATGCAGGGGCATCTGTAGACCTTGCCATCTTCTCCTTACACCTTGCCGGTGTTTCTTCTATTCTAGGAGCAGTAAATTTTATTTCTACAATCATCAATATAAAACCTGTTAGAATGAAACCAGAACGAATTCCTTTATTTGTTTGAGCAGTAGGAATTACAGCCCTTCTTCTTCTTTTATCATTACCTGTTCTCGCTGGTGCTATTACCATACTATTAACAGATCGAAATTTAAATACCTCCTTCTTTGATCCCGCTGGAGGAGGTGATCCAATTCTATATCAACACCTTTTCTGATTTTTTGGTCATCCTGAAGTTTATATTCTTATTCTTCCAGGGTTTGGAATAATTTCACATATTATTTGTCATGAAAGAGGAAAAAAGGAAGCCTTCGGAAATCTAGGAATAATTTTTGCAATACTCGCAATTGGACTACTAGGATTTGTTGTATGAGCTCATCATATATTTACAGTAGGTATGGATGTTGATACCCGAGCCTATTTTACCTCTGCCACAATAATTATTGCAGTTCCCACTGGAATTAAAATCTTTAGTTGATTATCTACTGTTTATGGATCTCAACTTACCTATAGAGCCCCCTGTTTATGATCACTGGGATTCGTATTCCTATTCACAATAGGAGGATTAACTGGAGTAGTTTTAGCCAATTCATCTATTGATATTGTACTTCATGATACCTATTATGTAGTAGCCCACTTCCATTATGTACTGTCCATAGGTGCAGTATTTGCAATTATAGCAGGATTTATCCAATGATTCCCTTTATTTACTGGCCTTTCAATAAACCCTAAATGATTAAAAATTCAATTTACAATTATATTTCTAGGAGTAAATTTAACCTTCTTCCCACAGCACTTTCTTGGTCTAGCAGGAATACCTCGACGATATTCAGATTATCCTGATGCCTATACAGCATGAAATGTAGTATCATCTATTGGATCAATAATCTCATTTGTAGGAGTGGTCATATTCATCTTTATCATGTGAGAGAGAATATCAACAAATCGTCAACTCCTTTCTCCTACTCAAACAAGAAATTCCATTGAATGATTTCAAAACACACCACCCTCTGAGCATAGCTATTCAGAACTCCCAACTATTGTTTATTAATTAATTTCTAATATGGCAGACTAGTGCAATGGATTTAAGCTCCATTTATAAAGAATTCCTTTTATTATTAGAAATTAATTAATGACAACATGAGCTAATATAAATTTACAAGATAGTGCTTCCCCAATTATAGAACAATTAATTTACTTTCATGATCATGCTCTAATAATTATTGTAATAATTTTATCAGTAGTTACTTATATAATAATCACACTAATTTATAATAATTTCACTAATCGATTTCTCTTGGAAGGTCAATTAATTGAAGTAGCATGAACAATTGCCCCAGCAATCATTTTAATTTTTATTGCAATTCCATCCCTACGTTTATTATATTTAATGGATGAAGTTAATAATCCTAATGTCACCCTAAAGACTATTGGCCATCAATGATATTGAAGTTATGAATATTCAGACTTCTTAAAAGTCGAATTTGATTCATATATAATTCCCCAAAATGAATTAACTGATAAAAATTTTCGACTACTAGATGTAGATAATCGAGCAAGATTACCAATTAATACATTTATTCGAATTATCATTACAGCCACCGATGTTCTTCATTCATGAACCGTACCTAGCTTAGGAATTAAAGCAGACGCAACTCCTGGACGACTTAATCAAACAAGATTTTTAATTAGTCGTCCAGGGGTATTCTATGGTCAATGTTCAGAAATCTGTGGAGCAAATCATAGATTTATGCCAATCGTTATCGAAAGAATTTCAGTTAATAATTTTATTAACTGAATTAATAAAATAAATGAATCATTAGATGACTGAAAGCAAGTAATGGTCTCTTAAACCAAAAAATAGTAATTTAGCACCTACTTCTGATGAGAGAAATTAGTTAATTTATAACATTAGATTGTCAAGCTAAAATTATCGAATGATATTCCTCTATTCCACAAATAATACCTCTTAGATGAACTACTTTATACTTTTATTTCATTATCATCTTATTTATCTTCTCATTTATTAATTATTATTCCTTTATCCCAATTCCTGAAATTAAAAAGAAAATCCTAAGTATTAAAAGTTTAAATTGAAAATGATAACAAATTTATTCTCAGTATTTGATCCTTCAACAAGAATTTATAATTTTTCAATAAATTGAGTTAGAACTATATTAGGATTACTCTTGATTCCAATATCGTTTTGATTAATTCCAACACGATATTTTATAATATGAAATATTATTCTATTGTCCCTTCATAAAGAATTTAAAATATTAATTGGTTATAAAAATGTTCTTAAAGGAAGATCCTTTATTTTCATTTCATTATTCTCAATAATTATATTTAATAATTTTCTAGGATTATTTCCATATGTATTTACCAGAACAAGTCACCTATCTATAACCCTATCCCTAGCCTTACCATTATGAATAAGATTCATAATAAGATTCATAATCTATGGGTGAATTAATAATTCCAACCATATATTTGCTCATCTTGTTCCTCAAGGAACCCCCCCTCTTCTTATACCTTTCATAGTATGTATTGAAACTATTAGTAACTTAATCCGACCAGGAACACTTGCGATTCGATTAGCAGCTAATATAATTGCTGGGCATCTTCTATTAACCTTATTAGGAGGAACAGGGCCTTTTCTAACTTTTTCCCTCTTAAATCTTTTAATTATTACCCAAATTGCCCTATTAATTCTTGAATCGGCAGTAGCAATTATTCAATCATATGTATTTGCAGTATTAAGTTCATTATATTCTAGAGAAGTAAATTAATGTCAAGACATAATCATCCATTTCACTTAGTAGATAAAAGACCCTGACCAATTACAGGAGCAATTGGTGCAATAATTACAATAATAGGATTGATTAAATGATTCCACTTATACAATCAAACATTAATTTTTATTGGATTACTAATTATAATCTTAACTATAATTCAGTGATGACGAGATATTACCCGAGAAGGAACTTATCAAGGGTTACACACAAAATTTGTTACTAAAGGTTTACGCTGAGGTATAATTTTATTTATTGTATCAGAAGTCTTCTTTTTTATCTCCTTTTTTTGAGCTTTCTTCCATAGAAGTTTATCTCCTACAATTGAGGTTGGATCATTGTGACCCCCAATAGGGATTCAACCATTTAATCCCCTACAAATCCCATTACTAAATACAGCCATCCTTTTATCATCAGGAGTAACTGTAACATGAGCCCATCATGGATTATTAGAAAATAATTATAATCAAGCCCTTCAAGGGTTATTTCTAACAATTAGATTAGGAATATATTTTACAGTTCTTCAAGCATATGAATATCTTGAAGCACCATTTACCATTGCAGACTCAGTCTATGGATCGTCCTTCTTTATAGCTACAGGCTTTCATGGGCTACATGTAATTATTGGAACTACTTTCCTATTAACATGTTTTATACGACATTTATTTTATCATTTTTCCTCATATCATCACTTCGGATTTGAAGCTGCTGCCTGATACTGACACTTTGTAGATGTAGTTTGATTATTCTTATATATTTCAATTTACTGATGAGGAAGTTAATTTATTTAAWTATAATAAGTATCTTTGACTTCCAATCAAAAAGTTTGTTTTAAACAAAATAAATAATAATTTCTATATTAATAATAACTTTATTTATTGTAGTTTTAGTAATAATTATCATAATTTTAGCCTCCATCTTATCAAAAAAAAATATTGAAGATCGAGAAAAAAGATCTCCATTCGAATGTGGATTTGATCCTAAAAGATCAGCTCGATTACCTTTTTCTCTTCGATTCTTCTTAATTGCAGTAATTTTCTTAATCTTTGATGTAGAAATTGCCCTTCTACTTCCAATAACTATTATTATATTATTATCAAACATAAAAACATGGACTATTATTAGAATAATTTTTATTATCATTTTACTTATTGGATTATATCATGAATGAAATCAAGGATCCTTAGAATGAGCCTCTTAAATTATATATTTATAGGATAGTAGTTAATAATAACATTTGAATTGCAATCAAAAAGTAATGAATATTTCATTCTATCTTGAATTTGAAGCAATTATGCAGTTAGTTTCGACCTAATYMGTTTCGACCTAATCCTCTGGTATTTAATTACCCTAATTCTATTAACTAAAACCAAATAGAGGTATATTACTGTTAATAATATAATTGAATATTTTATTCTAGTTAAGGAAATATGATGTTCAAGTGTAAGCTGCTAACTTAACACTTCAACGGTTCAACTCCGTTTATATTTCTAAATATATATATATATATATATATATATATATATTTATGTAGTTTAAACTAAAACATTACATTTTCACTGTAAAAATATAATTTAATCATAAATTATTTAAAGATTATTAAAATCATCATAGTATCTTCAATACTAAGCTTTAAATTAAGCTACTTAAATCTTTAATTAAATAATATCAATATAATTACAATAATTCATATAACAAAAAATATTAAAAATACCCTCAAATTATTAAATTGTCATCACTGAATAAATCCTGCTATATTTATAAATATAGTATATATGCCTTGTCCCCCAAAGTATTCATTTCAACCATTATCAAAAGATTTTATTGAAAAATAACCCAAAATTAATGGATTATAACATATACCATATGTTGATACATAAGGTATATATCATATAGACCCCAAAAATTCAGAAAAATTTTTTACCCTTAAAGAGATTAATAAATCTCCAACCTTAACTATAGATAATTCATATCCAATTCAACCCCCTAAAATTCTTACCACAAGAACTAATGTTTTCAAATAAAAAGGTAAGAAAATACAAAAAGGGGTAGGAAAAATTATTCATCTTAATATAGATCCTCCTAAAATTACCATTATTAATAAGCTAAGTATACCAACTATTATATCCTTACTTTCTTCCCCTATAAAATAAAAAGTTCTTAAATTAAAATCACCACACATAGTATAATAAAATAAACGAAAAGAATAACAAACTGTTAAACCAGTAGAAATATAAAATAAAAAAAAACCAAAAATATTTAAATAATTTAAAGAAACCATTTCCAAAATTAAATCCTTAGAATAAAATCCTGCAAGAAAAGGCATTCCACATAAAGCAAAATTTGAAATTATTAAACATGAAGATGTTAAAGGTATTTGAAGAGATAAATTCCCTATATACCGAATATCCTGAGAATCTCTTATTGAATGAATAATTACCCCAGCACATATAAATAATAATGCCTTAAATAAAGCATGAGTCAATAAATGAAAAAAAGATAAATTAATAAATCCCAAAGATAAAATTCTTATTATTAAACCCAATTGACTTAAAGTTGATAAAGCAATAATTTTTTTTAAATCAAACTCAAAATTAGCACCCACTCCCGCTATAAATATTGTTAATCTAGAAATTAATAATAAAAAAGTGTTTAAAGATATTCTAAAAGAAGGACTAAAACGAATTAATAAATATACACCAGCAGTAACTAAAGTGGAAGAATGTACTAAAGCTGAGACAGGAGTAGGAGCAGCCATAGCTGCAGGAAGTCAAGATGAAAAAGGAATTTGAGCACTTTTAGTTATACCTGCCAAAATCACTATTAATCCAATTATAAATATTTCATTTCTACCCTTTATACATTCCAAATAATAAACATAATTCCATCTCCCAAAATTTAATATTCAAGCAATTACTATTAATAATGCAACATCCCCAATACGATTAGATAAAGCAGTTAATATTCCAGCATTATAAGACTTAACATTTTGATAATAAATTACTAAACAATATGAAATTAATCCTAATCCATCCCACCCTAATAAAATTCTAATTATATTAGGTCTAATAATTAAAAATATTATTGATATCACAAATAATAAAATTAAATAAATAAAACGATTTATATTATAATCCCCATATATATAATAATCACTATATAAAATTACTAAAGAAGAAATAAAAAAAACAAATCTTATAAACAACAATGATATTCAATCAAATAATAATGTTATAACTACACTTCCAGAATTAACTATAATAATTTCCCATTCAATAAAATAAATTAAATCCTCTACAATAAAGTAAAACCCCCCCAAAAAAAGAAATATTCTACAAAAAAATAAAAAAATAAAACTAATATAACTAATTGTTATAAATTTCATAACCTAAGACATATAACTGTAACCTCGACACCACAAATCGATATTTTAAATTAAACTACATAAGTAATTAAAGTCAAATAACCAAATATTCTCCCTTAAGAATTAATAAATTCAAAGGTAATCAATGAAGAAATAATAAAATGTATTCACGTGTATAACCCAATGAACAAGAATACATCCCTGAATATACTTGACCGTGTTGTCTATAAGAAAATATGTATAATGTATAGGCTGCTCTAAAAAAAGATAAAAAGATTAATATAAATATTGTTATTAAAGATCATCTTACCATTCTATTCAATAATTCAATTTCACCCAATAAATTTATAGAAGGAGGTGCTGCTATATTACAAGCACTTAATACAAATCATCATAAAGCCAAACTAGGTATAAAATTTATTAATCCTTTATTAATTAAAAGGCTTCGTCTTCCTAATCGCTCATACGTAATATTTGCTAAACAAAATAAACCAGAAGAACATAATCCATGAGCAATTATTAATAAATATGAACCACAATATCCTCAATATAACAATGTTATCAATCCACCAATTACAATTCCTATATGAGCAACTGAGGAATAAGCAATTAATGATTTCAAATCAGTTTGACGTATACAAATCAAACTTACTAAAGTCCCCCCAATTAAACTAACTGAAAGTCAAATATAATTTATTTTAGTACCAATATCTAATAAAATTAAATAAATACGTAATAAACCATAACCACCTAATTTCAACAAAATTCCTGCTAAAATTATTGAACCTCTTACAGGAGCCTCCACATGAGCCCTAGGCAATCATAAATGTAATATAAATATAGGCATCCTCACTAAAAAGGCTAAAATTATACTAATATATATAAATTCATTTATACTATAAAAAATTCTTAATAAAGAAAATCTCAAAGTATTAATTTCATATAAATAAATAATTGATACTAACAAGGGTAAAGATGCCAATAAAGTATAAAATAATAAATAAATACCTGCCTGTAACCGCTCTGGTTGATATCCCCAGCCCAAAATTAAAAATAAAGTAGGGATTAATCTTCTCTCAAAAAATAAATAAAAAGAAAAAATATTTATTCTTCTAAATGTACACACTAATATTATTAATAATAAAATTACCAAAAACAAAAAAAAATTATCAAAATATTTATTTTGATAAATTGATTCTCTCGCCATAATCATTAATACTCTAATTCAAATTCTTAATAAAATTAACCCATATGAAATATAATCATAACCAAAATAATATCTTAATCCACCTCAACAAAAATAATATGGAATTATAAGTAAATATATAAAAGAAAAAAGGAATAATAAAGACTGAATAGTTCATCATACTTTTTCCTTAAAACAAATGAGGATTAAACCAGCCAAAAAAAAAATAATTCCTAACATTGTAATATTCTATAAACGTTAAAAAAATCATTTCCATATCTACGAATTATTGAAATCAAAATAGATAATCCTAAAGCCCCCTCACAAACAGAAAAAGTCAAAAAAATCATCACAAAAAATAACTCATAATTAAATATACTTAAATAATTACACAAAACTGTATACAAAACTAAAACAATAAACTCTAAACTCAATAATGTTGCCAATAAATGTTTACGATTAGAGCAAAATACTCAAATACCAGAAAAAAAACATACAGAAATATATATTATCATTAATAGTTTTAATAATTTAAAAAAAAATATTGGTCTTGTAAACCAAAAATAAATAATCTTTTTAAAACTTCAGAGAAAAAGTTATTACCTCATCATTAATCCCCAAAATTAATATTTTAAATAAACTACCCCCTGAAATTAAATTATTATTACTACTAATTAGATCATCATTAAGAATTGTATTTACACAAATAAATCATCCACTAGCAATAGGGTTAATCCTCTTAATTCAAACAACACTAATTTCTATTATCACAGGATTATTTATACAATCATTTTGATTCTCATATATTTTATTCTTAATTTTCCTAGGAGGAATATTAGTTTTATTTATTTATGTTACAAGACTAGCTTCAAATGAAATATTTATTTTATCAACCAAATTAATACTACTACTACTAATACTTATACCCCCTATAATTATTTATCTTGAAAGAAAATTCAATTTAAATAATCAAGAAACTTTTATATTCATTATTATTAATAATATTACTACTTTACCCCTATTAAAACTTTATAATTATCCCACCGGAATTATAACCATTATAATAGTTCTCTATCTACTAATTACATTACTTGTAGTAATTAAAATTACTAATATTTTTAAAGGCCCCTTACGTCAAATGATCTAATTAATGAAAAAATCAATTCGAATTTATCACCCCTTATTTAAATTTATTAATAATGCCTTAATTGATTTACCATCACCTTCAAACATTAATAGATGATGAAACTTTGGGTCCCTATTAGGACTATGTTTAGGAATTCAAATCATTACAGGAATTTTCCTAGCAATACATTATTGCCCAAATATTGAATTAGCATTCTTTAGTGTTAATCATATCTGTCGAGATGTTAATTATGGCTGAATAATACGAACTTTACATGCCAATGGCGCTTCTATATTTTTTGTATGTATTTATATACATGTAGGCCGAGGTATATATTATGGATCCTATAAATTTATTCAAACCTGAACTATTGGAGTATTAATTCTATTCTTAACAATAGCAACAGCCTTTATAGGTTACGTCTTACCCTGAGGGCAAATATCATTCTGAGGAGCCACAGTAATTACAAATTTATTATCTGCCATTCCATACATTGGAATTGAATTAGTTCAATGAGTATGGGGTGGATTTGCAGTTGATAACGCAACCTTAAATCGATTCTTCACATTCCATTTTTTATTACCATTTATTATTGTAGCCATAGTAATAATTCATCTACTTTTTCTTCATCAAACTGGTTCTAATAACCCAACTGGACTAAATAGAAATATTGATAAAGTTCCCTTCCACCCTTATTTCTCAACTAAAGATACTGTAGGATTTGTTGTACTAATTATAATTCTAACAATTTTAACCTTAAAAGATCCTTATATTCTAGGAGATCCTGATAACTTTATTCCAGCTAATCCATTAGTAACCCCTGTTCATATTCAACCTGAGTGATACTTCCTATTTGCATATGCAATCTTACGATCAATTCCTAATAAGCTTGGAGGAGTTATTGCCCTAGTAATATCAATTTCTATTTTATTCATTATGCCTATTTACAAATCCTCCTTCCAAAGAAATAATTTTTACCCAATTAATCAAGTTATATTTTGAACTATAATAAATACAGTTATTCTTTTAACATGAATTGGTGCCCGACCTGTTGAAGATCCATATATCATTACAGGTCAAATATTAACCATCATCTACTTTATATTCTATATCATCATACCCATAACAACAAAACTATGAGATAATATTATTAAATAAGTTAATTATTCAAAGAAAGATAATATGTTTTGAAAACATAATTTTAAAGGTTTAAATCCTTTATTAACTTTATCCTACTACTCAATTCTTTACACTAAAATAAATAAAATATTAATACAACCCTCAAGCCAAAAAAAAAAAGTAGATAATTCAATGATATAGGTAAAAAACTCCTTCAAGCCAAGTATATTAACTTATCATAACGAAATCGAGGTATAGTGCCACGCACTCAAATAAACATAAAGGAAATAAAACTCAACTTTAAATAAAAAAAAATTGAACTTAAATCACTCCCAAGAAAAAGAATACATATTAATAATCTTATAAACAAAATTCTAGAATATTCAGCCAAAAAAATTAAAGCAAATCCACCTCTTCTATATTCAACATTAAATCCCGATACCAATTCTGATTCCCCTTCCGCAAAATCAAAAGGAGTTCGATTAGTTTCAGCTAAACAAGAAATAAATCACACTACCGCCAAAGGCAAAGAAATATATAATAATCAAAAATAATACTGAAAGTAATAAAAATTTATTAAATCATAACTACCAACCAAAAAAACAAAAGATAATAAGATTAATGCTAGTCTAACTTCATATGAGATGGTCTGTGCTACAGCTCGCAACCCCCCTAAAAGAGAATAATTAGAATTTGAAGATCATCCAGCAATTATAACTGTATAAACACCTAAACTTGTACATCTCAAAAAAAATAATAGACCTAGTTCAAAAAAATATAGACCTCTCAAATAAGGAATTACTATTCACACCAATAAAGAAAGAAATAAACTAAATACAGGAGCAAAATAATAAGAAATATAATTAGATATTAAAGGAAAAATTTGTTCCCTAGAAAATAACTTAATTGCATCACTAAAAGGTTGAAAAATACCAGTAAAACCAACCCTATTTGGTCCTTTCCGAATATGAATATAACCTAAAACCTTACGTTCTAACAATGTTAAAAAAGCAACTCCTACCATCACACAAATTAATAAAATTAAACTAACAAAAATAATAATAGTAATTTCCAACACTACTTGTAATCCAATTACATTTATAGATTCTAAATCTAATACACTTTTCTGCCAAAATAGCCTAATATTAATCAACTAATAAAAATTATTTTTATATGTCTGGTCCTTTCGTACTAAAACATTAAACTTATTATTAGATAGAAACCAACCTGGCTCACGCCGGTCTGAACTCAGATCATGTAAGAATTCAAGGGTCGAACAGACCCAACCTTTAAGCTTTTGCACCTAAAAATAATCTTAATCCAACATCGAGGTCGCAACCCTTATTGTCAATAAGAACTCTCTAAAAAGATTACGCTGTTATCCCTAAGGTAATTTAGTCTTTTAATCATTAATAAATGGATCACAAATATAATAATTTATAAACAAAAACAAAAAGAGTTATACTTATCTTCCCATCACCCCAACAAAATAAATTAAATAATTTACATAATTCATCAATAAAAATTAAATCAAAAAATTATTAAACTCTATAGGGTCTTCTCGTCCCAAAAAATAATTTGAGCTTTTTAACACAACTATTAAATTCAAATTAATAAAATTCAAGACAGAAATTATTTCGTCCAACCATTCATTCCAGCCTACAATTAAAAGACTAATGATTTTGCTACCTTTGCACAGTCATAATACCGCGGCTATTTAAATTTTCATTGAGCAGGTTATACTTCATACTTAATCAAGAAAAGATGTTTTTGTTAAACAGGCGAATAATTTTTTTTTTGCCTAATTCCTAAAATCCACTACAAAAAAAAATAATTTTTAAATATACATAATTATACTAATTTAATCATAACCAAAATTAATACAAAATTAATTAAAAAGTTCTAGTAAAACCCTAAATTCATATAAATAAATTAATCAAAAACAATAATAAAATTTTAATATATTTATAATGTTAATCATTACTAAATCCACATAATTATATTCCTAATATCATCTTATAGTATATTTATTAAAGAGCTTATCCCCCTTAATATCCATATTAACTTAAAATTTCTTAATAACAAAATAAATTAAAGAAAAGATGTAAATTAAATTTATTTCCCTTAAAACTAGATATCATTATTAACGAATAATATTTCACTACCAATCTATTATTATTAATACTTATAAAACAGTAAATAAAATAATAAATTAACTCTAATAATATCGAGAAAATTAAAATTCATAATAAATAGTTAATTAACCCTGATACACAAGGTACAACAAATTAAATAAACTTAAACAATAATAATAAATAATTATTTCATCCATGCTATCCCTTTACAGTACAAATAAATTATCACTAAAACAATTTTATCATTAACAAATACAAAAACACTTAAAATGATTTTCATAATTATAAATTTATTATTCAACTCAATTACAGTAAATTTTAAATAAATCAAGTTATACTGAATTGCACAGTATTTATTTCAATGTAAATGAAAATCTTATCTTCAAGTATAACTTGATCACTCTAGCTGTACCTTCCGGTACATCTACTTTGTTACGACTTATCTCATCTTATAACGAGAGTGACGGGCGATGTGTGTATACTATAGAGCTAATATCAAAAAAATTTATCTTATTAATAATTACTATTAAATCCTCCTTCATAAAAACATTACACTTAATTCAATCCATTATACTTTATAAATATTGTAATCCATCACCACCTAATTATATACTGCACCTTGACCTGAAATATAACTAAATAGAATATAAAGAAAATTCCCTATAAAGATTTTCATTAAACGGCGGTATACATATAATTCAAATTAGGTAAGGTACAACGCGGATTATCGATAACGGGACAGATTCCTCTAACCAGACTATAGTACCGCCAAATTCTTTAAGTTTCAAGACCATAACTAATACTACTCAAGTTAATAAATTTTAAATCCAAAATAATAGGGTATCTAATCCTAGTTTAAATAATTAGATTTCACAGCTTCATTTACCTTATCATAAATAAATCCCAAAAATTAAATTTTACCCAAAAAATTAATAAATTTTACCCAAAAATTAACCAAATAACTATAAACCAAAAATACTTATTCACGCCTCATGTATAACCGCGACTGCTGGCACATATTTAATCAGCACTACAAAAAAAAATAATTAATTCAAAATTTCCATTATAATTAATATTTATTACTGCAATATAATTTTTATCTCCATTAAGAAATTTAACATCACAAAAATTTACATATAATATTTAAATGCAATAAGTATTTTAGCAAGAGTAAAACTACTTTTACATCACTGGTATAATAATCGGATTATAATATAAATTCTATAATATATACCTATATAATATTTTGTATATATATATATAAGATATATACCCATATGATTCATTACAATAATTATATTTACTAATATAAATTAATATTAACCTAAATCAATTACATTATACTTAATAGTATAATCTAATCTACCATAAAATAACTCCCCCAAAGTTAATACATTTTATTAATATCAGTAAATATTAAATCACTAACTATTAAATTATTTATTTAACATTAAAATTGTATAGTAGATAAATTTTAATAATATCTATAGGTATATATTCAGATATATAATCAATTAAATAAATCTATAAACTAACTGAGTTAATTATGTTTTTAATATAATGAAATATAATACTAAAACAACTTATTGATCCATATCTAATATTTACTACTTTATATAATATATTTATATTAATATATCTAAATTACAATAATACAGTTTTTAATATAGTATTATAAGTCACATTAGTTCCTATATCCAATAATTATTTATATAAGTAAAATACCTATAATATAAGAGGTTTATATTATATATAAATATATTAATATATATATACCTCTATCTCTAAGGATTCTATAAGAAGTTAATATTTAAATAGGGCAAATAACTTATCATAGTCCCTATTGACTAATAAATACTGCTCTTTTAGAATAATAAAACTTATATATATATCTTTGTCTATATATATATAATAACTTATTGTAAAAGCAAAAAAAAACCAAAAAAAATGGCCAAAAACCCAAAAAAACTGGTCAAAAACCCAAAATTTTAGTCAAATTTTGCAAAAATCACCGCCCAGAACATAATTTGCTAAATTTAATAAAATTTTATCAGCAATCTTCTATATAGATAATTGTTCATTCTATAAAATTATACTAACAATACTCCTCCCCAATTAAAAACTTTTTAATAAACATAAGTAAATAACTTAAATTTAAACTATACTAATTTATAAATACTTCCCATCTTAAATTATTATGCAAAAATAACTAATTTAGTACCGATTCAAGACCTTAAATCATTGCAATATCCATGATTTCCAACTACAGCAACAATTATCATTATTAGTGTAACTATGCTATCCAAGCATAGTAATGTTACCATAAATTATGCAAAAATAACTAATTTAGTACCGATTCAAGACCTTAAATCATTGCAATATCCATGATTTCCAACTACAACAACAATTATCATTATCAGTGTAACTATGCTATCCAAGCATAGTAATGTTACCATAAATTATGCAAAAATAACTAATTTAGTACCGATTCAAGACCTTAAATCATTGCAATATCCATGATTTCCAACTACAACAACAATTATCATTATTAGTGTAACTATGCTATCCAAGCATAGTAATGTTACCATAAATATGCAAAAAATA